GTTAATGTAGCTTATATAAAGCAAAGCACTGAAAATGCTTAGATGGATGCAAGCATCCCATAAACAACAAAAGGTTTGGTCCTAGCCTTATAATTAGTTGGAGGCAGAATTACACATGCAAATTTCCATGAGCCAGTGTCAAATCCCATAGAGTTTCTTGTAACTCTTAGGAGAGGGTATCAAGTACATTCAATAGCTAAAGACACCTTGCCTAGCCACGCCCCCACGGGACCCAGCAGTGATAAAAATTAAGCAATGAACGAAAGTTTGACTAAGCCATGCCTCTTTTAAGGGTTGGTAAATTTCGTGCCAGCCACCGCGGTCATACGATTAACCCAAACTAATTATTCTCGGCGTAAAACGTGTTACTAGAAACATGCACAATAGAATTAAAACCCACCCAATATGTGAAAATTCATCGCTGGGCCTAAAACCAATGACGAAAGTAATTCTAACAAGCCTGATACACGATAGCTAAGATCCAAACTGGGATTAGATACCCCACTATGCTTAGCCTTAAACTTAAGTGATTCTAAAACAAAAACATTTGCCTGAGAACTACTGGCCACAGCTTAAAACTCAAAGGACTTGGCGGTACTTTATATCCATCTAGAGGAGCCTGTTCTATAATCGATAAACCCCGTTACACCTCACCACCCCTTGCTAATCCAGCCTATATACCGCCATCTTCAGCAAACCCTAAAAAGGAACAAAAGTAAGCAAGAGAACCACCATAAAAACGTTAGGTCAAGGTGTAGCCAATGAGGTGGGAAGCAATGGGCTACATTTTCTTATAAAGAACACCACGCTACCCTTTATGAAACTAAAGGACAAAGGAGGATTTAGTAGTAAATTAAGAATAGAGAGCTTAATTGAATTGAGCAATGAAGTACGTACACACCGCCCGTCACCCTCCTCAAACTAAATAAACGAGAACTATACATAATTACATCAAACTTTTACGAGAGGAGATAAGTCGTAACAAGGTAAGCATACTGGAAAGTGTGCTTGGAACAACCATGATGTAGCTTAATTGGCAAAAGCATCTGGCCTACACCCAGAAGACTCCACAACCAATGGACGTCATGAGCCAAAGCTAGCCCTAACAAACACTAAGTTAAAATATACAATTGTTTAAAACAAATCATTTGACAAAAAGAAAGTATTGGAGAAAGAACTCTGATTAAGGAGCTATAGAGAGAGTACCGCAAGGGAATGATGAAAGAATTATTACAAGTAAAAAAAAGCAAAGATTAACCCTTGTACCTTTTGCATAATGAGTTAACTAGAAAACATCTAACTAAGAGACCTTAAGCTAGATACCCCGAAACCAAACGAGCTACCTAAGAGCAGTACAAAGAACCAACCCGTCTATGTAGCAAAATAGTGGGACGACTCCTAGGTAGAGGTGAAAGGCCTACCGAGCTTGGTGATAGCTGGTTACCCGATAAAGAATTTCAGTTCAACTTTAAGATTACCATAAGAAGTAAAAATCAAAATGTAATCTTGAAATATAGCCTAAAGAGGGACAGCTCTTTAGGAATGGGTACAACCTTTAATAGTGAATAAATACAACACCCTAAAAACCATTGTTGGCCTAAAGGCAGCCACCAATAAAGAAAGCGTTAAAGCTCAACACTATTAACCACTTAATACCCCAAATCATAATGAATTCCTATATATATACTAATCGGGTTAATCTATACCCGTATAGATGAGATACTGTTAACATGAGTAACAAGAACACCGTTCTCCAAGCACAAGCCTATAACAACCCGGATGACCATTGTTAGTTAACATAAATAGGTAAAAAATCACCAATAAAACTTACCTAACCTAAATATGTTAATCCGACACAGGTGTGCAATCAAGGAAAGATTAAAAGGGGTAAAAGGAACTCGGCAAACAAGAATCCCGCCTGTTTACCAAAAACATCACCTCTAGCATAAAAAATATTAGAGGCACTGCCTGCCCAGTGACAAACGTTCAACGGCCGCGGTATCCTGACCGTGCAAAGGTAGCATAATCACTTGTTCCTTAATTGGGGACTAGAATGAATGGCCTCACGAGGATTCAACTGTCTCTTACCTCTAATCAGTGAAATTGACCTCCCCGTGAAGAGGCGGGGGTGCTGTAATAAGACGAGAAGACCCTATGGAGCTTTAATTTACTAGCCTATCTGCCACGACAACAACCCTAATGGACCAAATAAAAAGAAGTAGGCCAGTGATTTTGGTTGGGGTGACCTCGGAGAATAAAACAACCTCCGAATGATATAACCGAGACCTACAAGTCGAAGTACTATAAATCAAATTGACCCAATTTATTTGATCAACGGACCAAGTTACCCTAGGGATAACAGCGCAATCCTATTCAAGAGTCCATATCGACAATTAGGGTTTACGACCTCGATGTTGGATCAGGACATCCCAATGGTGCAGCAGCTATTAAAGGTTCGTTTGTTCAACGATTAAAGTCCTACGTGATCTGAGTTCAGACCGGAGTAATCCAGGTCGGTTTCTATCTATTAACTATTTCTCCCAGTACGAAAGGACAAGAGAAATGGGGCCTCCTTAGTACAAGCGCCTCAAAACTAATATATGAAATCATCTTAATTTAGTAAGTTTGCTACACAACACCCTAGACAAGGGTTTTATTAGGGTGGCAGAGCCAGGAAATTGCGTAAGATTTAAAACCTTGTCCCCAGAGGTTCAAATCCTCTCCCTAATAGTGTATTTAGCTAACATACTTATACTCCTGGTACCAGTACTTATCGCCATAGCCTTTCTTACTCTAGTTGAACGAAAAATCCTAGGTTACATGCAACTACGAAAGGGCCCAAACATTGTAGGACCATATGGAGTCCTCCAACCATTTGCAGACGCTATAAAACTATTCATTAAGGAACCCCTGCGCCCCCTAGCTACTTCCACAACCCTATTTATTGTTGCCCCCATACTATCCCTATCACTAGCCCTAAGCCTATGAATCCCACTCCCCATACCACACCCCCTAGTCAACTTAAACCTGGGTATCCTATTTATTTTAGCCGCATCAAGTCTTTCAGTTTACTCCATCCTTTGATCAGGCTGAGCCTCCAACTCCAAGTACTCAATATTTGGAGCCCTACGAGCAGTTGCACAAACAATCTCATACGAAGTAACAATAGCAATTATTCTATTATCTGTCCTCCTAATAAACGGGTCTTTCTCAATCCAATCCCTTATCTACACACAAGAACAACTATGACTCCTGGTACCAGCTTGACCCCTGGCCATAATGTGGTTTATCTCAACACTAGCAGAAACAAATCGAGCCCCATTCGACCTGACAGAGGGAGAGTCAGAACTAGTCTCAGGATTTAACGTAGAGTATGCCGCAGGACCCTTCGCCCTGTTCTTCATAGCCGAATATATAAACATCATCCTAATAAATGCCCTATCAACAATTGTATTCATAGGACCATTTCATGATCCCACAAACCCAGAGTTTTATACTATGAATTTTATAATCAAAACCCTAATACTAACAACCCTGTTCTTATGAGTCCGAGCCTCCTACCCACGATTCCGATACGATCAACTAATACACCTCCTATGAAAAAACTTCCTACCGCTAACCCTAGCCCTCTGCATCTGACACATCTCCATCCCAATCTTCATAGCAGGTATTCCACCATGCACCTAGAAATAGGTCTGAAAAAGAGTTACTTTGATAGAGTAAAACATAGAGGTTTAAACCCTCTTATTTCTAGAACAATAGGAGTTGAACCTATACTTGAGAATCCAAAATTCTCCGTGCTACCCATTACACCCCATTCTAAAGTAAGGTCAGCTAATAAAGCTATCGGGCCCATACCCCGAAAATGTCGGTTTAAACCCCTCCCGTACTAATTAACCCAGTTACACTTATAATTATCTACTTAACCATTATTACAGGGCCAGTGGTTACTATACTGAGCTCCAACCTATTTATAATGTGGGTGGGGCTAGAAATAAACTTGCTAGCCCTAGTCCCACTTATAAATAATAACTCCAACCCCCGCTCCACTGAAGCAGCAACTAAGTATTTCCTAACACAAGCAACCGCCTCAATAATCTTTTTACTCTCCATTCTTATAAACTTCAAACAACTAGGACTATGAACGTTCCAACCAGAAACCAACAGCACCATTATAACAATCTCCTTTATTTCCTTAGCAATTAAACTAGGATTAGCACCGTTCCACTCATGACTTCCAGAGGTCACACAAGGCATCAAGCTCAACGTAGGCCTCATTCTTCTTACATGACAAAAAATTGCCCCCCTATCCATTCTACACCAATTTCACGAGCTAATCGACCACAATCTACTAGTCCTGTCAGCCATTGCCTCTGTGCTAATTGGGGCATGAAATGGGCTCAACCAAACACAAACACGAAAAATCCTAGCCTACTCATCCATTGCCCACATAGGATGAATAGTCTCCACCCTACCTTACAACCCATCACTAACAACCCTAGCCCTACTAATCTATATCATAATAACCACCCCCCTATTCCTCATCTTCTACACCCACTCATTCACATCAATTACTTCAATGTCACTTATATGAAACAAAATACCCATGGCCCTACCAATAGTATCACTAATCCTTTTATCAACAGGAGGCCTCCCCCCGCTCACAGGATTTCTGCCCAAATGAGCGATCATCACTGAACTCATAAAAAACAACAACCTACCCCTAGCCACATTAATAGCAATAGCTGCCCTAATTAACCTATTCTTCTACACACGACTCATCTATTCAACCTCACTAACCACATTCCCAAGCAATACCAACTCAAACATATATATCCACCAAAACCACACAAAAATTAACAATCTACTATCACCGACAATAATTATTAGCACACTAATGCTACCCCTATCTCCTTTGCTTCTGTAAAAGAAGTTTAGGATAGTGAGTCCAAGAGCCTTCAAAGCCCTAAGCAAACCCACAAGGTTTAACTTCTGATAGGGGCTGCAAGACTATATCTTACATCTAATGAATGCAAATCAATCGCTTTAATTAAGCTAAGTCCCCACTAGATTGATAGGACTCAAACCTATAAACTTTTAGTTAACAGCTAAACACCTTATTATGGCTTCAATCTACTTCTCCCGCCTATCAGAAAAGGGGGCGGGAGAAGCCTTAGTAGAGTCAGTTCTCTACACCTTCGAATTTGCAATTCGATGTGATTATCACCTTAAGGCTTGGTAAAAAGAGGCTTTATCCTCTGTGCTTAGATTTACAGTCTAGCGCTTTACTCAGCCATTTTACCTATGTTCATTAACCGCTGACTATTCTCTACCAATCATAAAGACATCGGCACCCTATATCTTCTATTTGGGGCCTGAGCGGGGATAGTAGGGACAGCCCTTAGTATCTTAATCCGAGCAGAACTCGGCCAACCGGGCGCTCTATTAGGCGACGACCAGATTTATAACGTAGTTGTCACAGCCCACGCATTCGTAATAATCTTCTTCATAGTAATGCCTATAATAATCGGAGGCTTCGGCAACTGGCTTGTACCGCTTATAATTGGGGCACCAGACATAGCATTCCCACGAATAAACAACATAAGTTTCTGGCTCTTACCCCCATCATTTCTCCTCCTGCTAGCGTCCTCAATAGTAGAGGCCGGGGCCGGAACAGGTTGGACCGTATACCCCCCACTAGCCGGCAACTTAGCACATGCTGGGGCATCAGTAGATCTAACCATTTTTTCACTTCACCTAGCAGGTGTCTCATCAATCCTTGGCGCAATCAACTTTATCACTACAATTATTAACATAAAACCACCAGCAATAACACAGTACCAAACCCCCCTATTCGTCTGGTCAGTACTAATCACTGCTGTACTTCTACTTCTCTCTTTACCTGTCCTAGCCGCAGGAATTACTATACTTCTCACAGACCGAAACCTAAACACCACCTTTTTCGACCCCGCCGGAGGTGGAGACCCAATCCTCTACCAGCACCTATTCTGATTCTTTGGCCACCCTGAAGTCTATATTCTTATCCTCCCTGGCTTCGGCATTATTTCACACATTGTAACTTTCTACTCAGGTAAAAAAGAGCCGTTCGGGTATATAGGCATGGTGTGGGCCATGATATCCATTGGGTTTCTAGGGTTTATTGTCTGAGCCCACCATATGTTCACAGTAGGACTTGATGTAGACACACGGGCCTACTTTACATCAGCTACAATAATCATCGCCATCCCAACAGGAGTTAAAGTCTTTAGCTGATTGGCAACTCTACACGGGGGAAATATCAAATGATCCCCTGCAATACTATGAGCACTAGGGTTTATTTTCTTGTTCACAGTAGGGGGCTTAACAGGTATCGTATTATCAAACTCTTCCCTAGACATTGTCCTTCATGACACATACTATGTAGTCGCCCACTTCCACTACGTTCTCTCCATAGGTGCTGTCTTTGCTATCATAGCCGGATTTGTGCACTGATTCCCACTATTTACGGGATATACACTAGATGATATATGAGCCAAGACTCACTTCGCCATTATGTTTGTAGGAGTAAATATAACATTTTTCCCCCAACACTTCCTTGGTCTATCAGGCATGCCACGACGTTATTCCGACTACCCAGATGCTTACACAACATGAAACACAGTCTCATCCATGGGCTCATTCATCTCAATGACAGCCGTTTTAATTATAATTTTTATAATCTGAGAAGCCTTTGCCTCTAAACGAGAAGTCCTTTACGTAGAACACACCTCCACAAATTTAGAGTGACTCCACGGCTGCCCACCACCATACCACACATTTGAAGAACCGACCTTCGTAAAAGTAAAATAAGAAAGGAAGGACTCGAACCCCCTAAAACTGGTTTCAAGCCAGCACCATAACCTCTATGTCTTTCTCAATGAGATATTAGTAAATAAATTACATAACTTTGTCAAAGTTAAATTATAGACTAAGCTCTATATATCTTATATGGCTTACCCGTTCCAACTAGGCTTGCAAGACGCATCTTCACCAATTATAGAAGAGCTAATGAACTTTCATGATCACACACTCATAATCGTGTTCCTAATTAGCTCCTTAGTGCTATACATTATTACTATCATACTAACAACAAAATTGACCCACACTAGTACTATAGATGCCCAAGAAGTAGAAACAATCTGAACTATTCTTCCAGCCGTAATTCTTATCCTAATTGCCTTACCATCCTTACGTATTCTCTACATGATGGACGAGATCAACAACCCAGCCCTCACAGTAAAAACAATAGGCCACCAGTGGTACTGAAGCTACGAGTATACTGACTATGAAGACCTCTGCTTCGACTCATACATAGTACCAACCTCTGACCTTAAGCCAGGAGAACTTCGCCTGCTGGAAGTAGACAACCGAGTGGTCCTACCTATAGAGCTGCCGATCCGAATGCTAATCTCATCAGAAGACGTCCTTCACTCGTGAGCTGTACCCTCCTTAGGACTTAAAACAGACGCTATCCCAGGTCGACTAAACCAAGCAACCATCTCATCCAACCGCCCTGGGTTATTCTACGGCCAGTGCTCAGAAATCTGCGGGTCTAACCACAGCTTTATACCCATTGTGCTAGAAGTGGTCCCCCTAAAAAACTTTGAAGACTGATCTCTATCAATAATCTAATCACATTACGAAGCTTAGAGCGTTAACCTTTTAAGTTAAAGTCAGAGATGTTAGTCTCCGTAGTGAATGCCACAACTGGATACATCCACATGATTTACTACCGTCCTATCAACTTCTATTACCCTGTTTATTCTCATACAACTAAAAATCTCACTTCACAACTTCCCACAAACACCACTAACCAAATCACTCAAACTTACAAAAACAAATAACCCTTGAGAATCAAAATGAACGAAAATTTATTCGCCTCTTTCATTACCCCTACAGTAATAGGCCTCCCTGTTGTAGTACTCATTATTATACTCCCATCAATACTTGTCACCTCCTCTAAACGACTAGTCTCTAACCGCTTCCACTCATTCCAACAATGAATAATCAAACTTATTATTAAACAAATGATGCTAATTCACTCGCCTAAAGGACGCACATGATCTCTCATACTAGTCTCCCTAATCATATTCATCGGCTCAACTAATCTTCTAGGACTCCTACCACACACGTTCACCCCGACCACACAATTATCAACAAACCTGAGTATAGCAATCCCATTATGAGCCGGAGCAGTAATTCTAGGCTTCCGCCACAAACTTAAGGCCTCATTAGCCCACTTCCTACCCCAAGGCACCCCGATTTCCCTAATCCCCATACTAATCATTATTGAAACAATCAGCTTATTCATCCAGCCAATAGCCCTAGCAGTCCGTTTGACCGCCAATATTACCGCAGGCCACCTGCTTATCCACTTAATTGGGGGCGCCACACTAGTTCTTACAAGCATCAGCCCACCAACAGCCACTATCACATTTATCATCCTAGCTCTTCTCACCATCCTAGAGTTTGCCGTTGCCCTAATTCAAGCCTATGTATTCACTTTGCTGGTAAGCCTGTACCTACATGATAACACCTAATGACCCACCAAACCCATGCTTTCCATATAGTGAACCCAAGCCCATGGCCTCTGACAGGAGCCCTCTCAGCCCTTTTACTGACCTCAGGCTTAGTAATATGATTTCACCACAACTCAACCACCCTTTTATCACTAGGGCTTTTAGGTAACCTACTTACCATATATCAGTGGTGACGCGACGTAATCCGAGAAGGCACCTACCAAGGACACCACACGCCCATTGTACAAAAAGGCCTACGCTACGGTATAATTCTATTTATCATCTCAGAGGTGTTCTTCTTTGCAGGTTTCTTCTGGGCATTCTACCACTCAAGCCTAGCCCCAACACATGACCTTGGGGGGTGCTGGCCGCCAACAGGAATCACACCCCTTAACCCTCTAGAAGTCCCGCTCCTAAACACATCAGTTCTTCTGGCATCCGGAGTATCAATTACATGGGCCCACCACAGCCTAATAGAAGGTAAACGAAACAACATAAACCAGGCCCTATTTATCACAATTATATTGGGCGTGTATTTTACAGTCTTACAAGCCTCAGAATATTTCGAAACCCCCTTCTCTATCTCAGACGGGGTCTACGGATCTACTTTCTTTATAGCAACAGGATTCCACGGTCTCCACGTAGTCATCGGCTCCACTTTCCTAATTATCTGCCTCCTACGACAATTTAAATTCCACTTTACATCTAAACACCACTTTGGCTTCGAAGCAGCAGCATGGTACTGACACTTCGTAGACGTAGTATGACTGTTCTTATATGTCTCAATTTATTGATGAGGATCCTACTCTCTTAGTATAATCAGTACACCTGACTTCCAATCAGCTAGCTCTAGAATAACCTAGAAGAGAGTAATTAATACAGCACTTATTTTACTAGTAAATATTGCCCTAGCCACCATCCTTATTACAGTAGCCTTCTGACTCCCCCACCTTAATGTGTACACTGAAAAAGCTAACCCATACGAATGCGGATTTGACCCTATAAGCTCAGCTCGCCTGCCATTCTCAATGAAATTCTTCCTAGTAGCCATTACTTTCCTACTCTTTGACCTTGAAATTGCGCTTCTCCTCCCACTACCTTGAGCAATACAGTACCCCGACATAAGCCTACCAAAAACCATAGCATTCATCCTAATTACAATTTTAGCCCTAGGCCTAGCTTATGAGTGGACACAAAAAGGCTTAGAGTGAACAGAATAATTGGTAATTAGTTTAACTAAAATTAATGATTTCGACTCATTAGATTATGATAATATCATAATTACCAAGAATGACACCTGCCGTACTTAACATCACCCTAGCCTTCACTTTTTCTTTTCTAGGGACCCTTATATTCCGATCGCACCTTATATCAACCCTTTTGTGCCTAGAGGGTATAATACTATCCCTGTTCATTCTAGCCACCATTACACCTCTAAACACACACTCAATAATTATGTACCCTATCCCCGTCATCATTTTAGTATTTGCTGCCTGTGAGGCGGCCGTAGGATTAGCCCTACTAGCAAAAATTTCAAACACCTACGGCTCTGATTTCGTAAATAACCTAAACCTCCTACAATGCTAAAAATTATCTTACCATCGCTCATACTACTACCCCTAACCTGACTATCAAGCAACAAAAAAGTATGAATAAACGTAACATCCCACAGTCTCTTGATCAACCTCATCTCAATCAGCCTCCTATGGCAAAACAACGAGAACAGCCTTAATTTCTCAACTATATTCACAACAGACCCATTATCCGCCCCTCTTCTAGTCCTTACCACTTGACTGCTTCCACTAATACTACTAGCTAGTCAAAATCACATCAAAAAAGAATCAGAGTTCAACAAAAAACTATTTATCTCCCTACTAACAACCCTGCAAACTCTACTTATCATGACATTTTCTGCCAATGAACTAATCATATTTTATATCCTGTTTGAAGCCACCCTAATCCCCACCCTTATCATCATTACACGATGGGGGAACCAAACAGAACGCCTCAACGCAGGTATTTACTTCCTGTTCTACACCCTAGTGGGGTCTATCCCCCTGCTGGTCGCCCTAGTTTTTATCCAAAACTTAACAGGAACCCTAAACTTCACTATAATAACACTAACCCCCTCACCAATCAACCAAACATGATCCAACAACATCCTATGGTTAGCCTGCATAATAGCCTTTATAGTCAAAATACCTCTATATGGGGTCCACCTGTGACTACCAAAAGCCCACGTAGAGGCCCCTATTGCAGGCTCTATAATTCTAGCAGCAATCCTACTAAAGCTTGGTGGGTACGGCATAATTCGAATCTCCACAATTCTAGACCCCCTAACAAAATATATAGCCTACCCGTTTATCCTCTTATCACTGTGGGGGATAGTTATAACCAGCTCCATCTGCCTCCGACAAACAGACCTAAAATCCCTCATCGCATATTCTTCAGTTAGCCACATGGCCCTAGTCATCGCCGCTGTAATAATTCAAACACCATGAAGCTTTATAGGAGCTACAGCACTAATGGTAGCGCACGGCCTAACTTCCTCAATACTATTCTGTCTAGCCAACACAAATTATGAACGCATCCACAGTCGAACAATAATTATGGCCCGAGGCCTGCAAATAGTACTTCCACTAATAGCTACTTGGTGAATCCTAGCAGGCTTAGCCAACCTCGCCCTCCCACCAACAATTAATTTAATCGGAGAGCTAGTAATTACAGCCTCCTTATTCTCATGATCAAACCCATCAATCATCCTCCTAGGTACAAACATACTCATCACTTCCATTTATTCGATGTACATGATCATTACCACACAACGAGGCAAACTAACCAACCACATAAACAACCTCCAACCCTCACACACACGGGAATCAACACTCATAGCCCTTCATATTCTACCACTCATCTTACTTACCACCAACCCCAAACTAATTATGGGTATAACACTATGTAAATATAGTTTAATAAAACATCAGACTGTGAATCTGAAGATAGGGTATTAAAACCCTTGTTTACCAAGAAAGCATGCAAGAGCTGCTAACTCATGCTACCGTACTTAGACATACGGCTTTCTTACTTTTATAGGATAGAAGTAATCCGTTGGTCTTAGGAGCCAGAGACTTGGTGCAACTCCAAATAAAAGTAATAAACACCATTTCATCCTCCATCTTTCTTATCCTAGCACTCCTAACGACACCTATAATCGTCTCACTCACCAGCATATCAAAACACATTAGTTACCCTAACTACGTAACCTTATGTATTAAATACGCATTTTTCATCAGCTTAATCCCCTTGTTCTTCTTCTTCAGCTCCGGCGCAGAACTTATAATCACAAACTGGCAGTGAATTACTATCGGACCAATCAAGCTATCACTAAGCCTAAAATTTGACTTCTTCTCAATAGTCTTCCTACCAGTAGCCCTATTCGTTACTTGATCGATCATAGAGTTTTCCACATGGTACATACACTCAGACCCAAACCTAGACCGATTCATCAAGTATCTGCTAATATTCTTAATCACTATAATCATTCTAACCACTGCTAACAACCTATTTCAACTATTTATCGGCTGGGAGGGGGTAGGAATTATGTCATTTCTACTAATTGGGTGATGATACGGACGGGCCGACGCAAACACAGCCGCCCTACAAGCCATCCTATACAACCGCATTGGCGACATCGGCCTCGTACTAGCAATAGCCTGATTCTGCATAGAAATTAACTCATGAGAACTTCAACAAATCTTCATTATAGACACCCCCAACACTATTCCCCTAGCTGGGCTCCTCCTAGCCGCCACAGGAAAATCAGCCCAATTCGGCCTCCACCCATGACTTCCCTCAGCCATAGAGGGCCCTACCCCTGTCTCAGCACTACTTCACTCTAGTACTATAGTTGTTGCGGGGGTTTTCCTATTAATCCGCTTCCACCCACTCATCTCCAACAACAGTACCATCCTGACAAGCATGCTATGCCTCGGTGCTATAACCACACTATTTACAGCAATCTGCGCACTCACCCAAAACGACATCAAAAAAATCGTAGCATTCTCAACATCGAGTCAACTAGGACTTATAATGGTTACCCTGGGTATCAATCAACCCCATCTAGCTTTTCTTCACATCTGCACCCACGCATTCTTCAAAGCCATGTTATTCATATGCGCAGGATCAATTATCCACAGCCTAAATGATGAACAAGACATCCGAAAAATAGGTGGGATCTCAAAAACCATACCTTTTACATCCTCCTGCCTAACAATCGGCAGCTTAGCCCTCACAGGAGCACCATTCCTCACAGGGTTCTACTCCAAAGACCTAATCATCGAAGCAGCCACTACCTGCTACACCAACGCCTGAGCCCTATCAATCACACTAGTAGCCACCTCCATAACGGCCGTCTATAGCATACGAATCATTTATTTTGTTTTAATAACCAAGCCCCGCTTCCTACCCACAATTACCATTAACGAAAACAACACGCTACTAATCAACCCTATCAAACGACTAGCCCTAGGAAGCATCCTAGCAGGATTCCTTATTTCATACAACATCCCACCCACAGCCGTACAAGTAATAACTATACCCTGGTATTTAAAAGTCACAGCCATGATAGTTACCCTCACAGGCTTCGCAATCGCATTAGAACTTAACAAACTGACTAACAACCTCTCACCAACAAAGACCTCACCAACAAACTCGTTCTCGGCTTCCCTAGGCTATTTCCCCACAATCATGCACCGACTTCTGCCCCTAAAATCGCTCGACACAAGCTTTAAAACAGCCCTAGCCACACTAGACCTCATCTGATTAGAAAAGGCCCTCCCAAAAATAACTTCAACTATCCACACACTCACCTCCTCTTCCCTAAGTAATCAAAAAGGATTGGTAAAACTTTACTTCCTCTCCTTCCTAATCACACTAATCTGCCTCCCAATAATTTTACTAACCTAATTTCCACGAGTAATCTCAATAATAATAAACACACCTATAAACAAAGTTCAACCAGAAACAACCATTAATCATGCTGAGCAGCTATACAAAGCGGCCACACCAGCACCACCTTCACCTATATACCCCAACCCATCACCATCGTAAATTGCCCACCCACCCATACTATTAAACTCTAATATCACATCAGCACCCTCATAATAATTGGCTACAAACAGCATCCCCATCCCCATAAAAATGCTTATTAATAAAACCCCCATTGTTAGTCAACTAGACACCAGCGCTTCAGGATAATCTTCCGCAGATATAGCAGTAGTATACCCAAACACCACCAACATACCCCCTAAATAGATCAAAAATACCATCAACCCTAAAAATGAACCCCCAAGCCCTAACACCGCTAAACAACCTGAACACCCACTAACAATTAAGCATAACCCACCATAAATAGGAGAAGGCTTCAAAGAAGTACCTAAACAACCTAACGCAACTACTAAACTTAAAAAATAAATTAATTCTGTCATAATTTCTACATAGACTTTCACTATGACCAATGACATGAAAAATCATCGTTGTAATTCAACTATAGAAACACCTAATGACAATCATCCGAAAAAAACACCCACTAATCAAAATCATTAACCACTCTTTCATTGACCTCCCAGCCCCATCAAACATCTCATCGTGATGAAACTTTGGCTCTCTTCTAGGCCTATGCCTAATCATTCAAATTCTCACAGGACTTTTCCTAGCCATACACTATACATCAGACACAGCAACAGCATTCTCATCAGTAGCTCACATTTGCCGAGACGTAAACTATGGGTGATTAATCCGATATATACATGCCAACGGAGCTTCTATGTTCTTCATCTGCCTCTTCCTCCACGTAGGCCGCGGGATCTACTACGGCTCCTACAACATAGTAGAAACATGAAACATGGGGATTATTCTACTATTTGCCGTAATAGCAACAGCATTTATGGGCTATGTCCTACCATGAGGACAAATATCCTTCTGAGGGGCCACAGTAATTACAAACCTACTATCAGCAATCCCATATATCGGAACAACACTTGTAGAATGAATCTGGGGTGGCTTCTCAGTAGATAAAGCTACACTCACACGATTTTTCGCCTTCCACTTCATCCTACCATTTATCATCACTGCCCTCGTATTAGTCCACCTCCTATTCCTTCACGAAACAGGATCTAACAACCCAGCCGGCCTAAACTCAGACGCTGACAAAATCCCGTTCCACCCCTACTATACAGTCAAAGACTTTCTAGGGGTCCTTATCCTATTAATAGCTTTCATAATTTTAACTTTATTTTTCCCAGATGCACTCGGAGACCCAGATAATTACACCCCTGCAAATCCACTCAATACCCCACCACACATTAAGCCAGAATGGTACTTTCTCTTCGCCTATGCCATCTTACGCTCTATCCCTAACAAACTAGGAGGCGTTCTAGCACTTATCCTATCAATCCTCATCCTAGCCGCCATACCATATCTACACACCTCAAAGCAACGAACACTCACCTTCCGCCCAATCACGCAATCAATTTACTGAATCCTGGTAGCCGACCTCCTTATCCTAACATGAATCGGCGGCCAACCGGTTGAACACCCATTCATCATTATTGGTCAAACAGCCTCAATTGCCTACTTCACTATCATCATTATTCTCATGCCAATCTCAGGCATAATCGAAAACAACATTCTAGACCTGGACTAAATGTCCCGATAGTATAAACCATTACGCTGGTCTTGTAAACCAGTAATGAAAAAAACACCTTTTCTCGGGACATCAAGAAGGAAGGACTACTCCCCCACCATCAACACCCAAAGCTGACATTCTAGTTAAACTACTTCTTGTACATAAATTTATCTTACACATAATACATTTATGTATATCGTGCATTAAATTATATTCCCCTAGCATATAAGCATGTACTATAAGTCAATTATTTAAGACATCATACTCTTAATCAACATTACTCCTTTAAACCATGGATATTAAGATCAATTATTTAATTAATGCTCCTTATACATACATATATTTATCCCCATACCCCATTAGGTCATAAACCTTTCTTGTCCCTACGGATATCCCCATCCCTATTTTGTCTATTAGCGACCATCCTCCGTGAAACCAGCAACCCGCCCACCTTATGCATCCCTCCTCGCTCCGGGCCCATTTTAACTTGGGGGTTACTAATGTGAAACTTTATCAGGCATCTGGTTCTTACCTCAGGGCCATAGAATGGTTCATCGTCCATACGTTCCCCTTAAATAAGACATCTCGATGGTACGGGTCTAATCAGCCCATGCCGACACATAACTGTGGTCTCGCGCAGTTGGTATCTATTTATTTTTGGTCTGCACCGCCTCCCCATAGCCGTCAAGGCATGAAGGTCAACTTACCCTTTAGACGAACTTCTCATTCAAGTATCATCTTATCCCCATAGGTACCCCGCCAACATATTAATTCATGGAACCGGGACATATAGTTAAGTCGTATTAATGGTGTAAATGTTCCCTCCCCACTACAACCTCCGAAAGCATATTTTCCATGCTCGTTAGACATAATCCAACTCAGTCTTCCACCCCCCCCTTCCAACCACCCACTAAGCCTCCATAATTACAGCGGACTTATTACGGGTTCTCGTACATTCGAGAGGTCCTACAAACGCAACTTGAAAATTAGTATTAAGAAAAAAATATAACAAAAATATCAATACCAAAAACCAACCCAAAATTCACAAAAATCCCCAAGTACAATTTCAGTATTGATTTTTTACTTCT